GACTCTATTATGGATTTCTGACCACATTCTCCATAGGGCCCTCTTATCTCTTCCTTCTCCGAGCTCGGGTTATGGAAGAAGGAACCGAGAAGGGGGTATCAGCAACAACTGGTTTTATTATGGGACAGCTCATGATGTTCATATCGATCTATTATGCGCCTCTGCATCTAGCATTGGGTAGACCTCATACAATAACTGTCCTAGTTCTACCGTATCTTTTGTTTCATTTCTTCTGGAACAATCACAAAAACCTTTTTGATTATGGATCTACTAATAGAAATTCAATGCGTAATCTCAGCATTCAATGTGTATTCCTGAATAATCTAATTTTTCAATTATTCAACCATTTCATTTTACCAAGCTCAACGTTAACCAGATTAGTCAACATTTATACGTTTCGATGCAACAACAAGATGTTATTTGTAACAAGTAGTTTTGTTGGTTGGTTAATTGGTCACATTTTATTCATGAAATGGGTTGGATTGGTCTTAGTCTGGATACGGCAAAATCATTCTATTCGATCTAATAAGTACCTTGTGTCAGAATTGAGAAATTATATGGCTCGAATCTTTAGTATTCTCTTATTTATCACCTGTGTCTACTATTTAGGCAGAATGCCGTCGCCTATTGTCACTAAGAAAAAGAAACTGAAAGAAACCTCAGAAACAGAAGAAAAGGGAGAAAGTGAGGAAGAAAAAGAGGATCCGGACAAAATAGATGAAACGGAAGAGATCCGGGTGAATGGAAAGGAAAAAACAAAAGATGAATTCCACTTTAAAGAGACATCCTATAAGGATAGCCCCGTTGACGAAGATTCTTATCTTGATACCCATCAAGATAATTGGGAATTGGGAAGACTTAAAGAAGAAAAAAAAGAAAAGTCCCATGCCCATTTCCGGTTTGAAAAACCTCTTATGACTTTTTTTTTCGATTATAAACGATGGAATCGTCCATTTAGATATATAAAAAATGATCAATTTGAAAATGCTGTACGAAATGAAATGTCACAATATTTTTTTTATACATGTCCAAGTGATGGAAAAGAAAAAATATCTTTTACATATCCGCCTAGTTTATCAACATTTTCAGAAATGATAGAACGCAAAATTTCTTTGTATACAACTAAAAAAATATGCCATCAAGACTTATATAATAATTGGGTTTATATCAATGAACAAAAAAAATACAATTTGATAAATGAATTAATAAGTCGAATAAAAGTTATAGAAGAAAAAGGGTCTCTTCTTCTAGACATACTCGAAAAAAGGGCCAGACTATATAATAATGCGAATGAAAAAGAATGCCTGTCTAAAACGTATGATCCTTTTTTGAATGGACCATATCGTGGAATAATAAAAAAGCTGGATTCACGCGTAAATATAAATGATTTAATGACTTCTAGAAAAGATTCCATAGAAATATTTTGGATAAATAAGATTCATGGTCTACTTCCTTTTGAACCTAGTTTTAATTTTAAAAATTTATCTTTATTGGCAGAACAAAAAAGAATAGATTCAGAAACAGAAACTCAATCAAAATCCTTGAAGTTTTTATTCGATGTAATTACAACTGACCCAAATAATCAAACAACAGTTAAAAATAAATCTATTGGAATCGAAGAAATAAATAAAAAGGTTTCTCGATGGTCATACAAATTAGCCAATGATTTTGCTGAAGAGCTGGAGGACGAAAATGAGGAAGAATCGACGGAAGATCATGAGATTCGTTCAAGAAAAGCCAGACAGGTAATAATTTATACTGATAACAATCAGAATACTAATTATATTACAAGTATTAATAATCCTCGTAATGGTGATGAAACGGAAGAAGTGGCTTTGATACGTTACTCGCAACAATCAGATTTTCGCCGGAATATAATAAAAGGATCTATGCGTGTTCAAAGACGCAAAACAGTTATTTGGAAAATGTTTCAAGCAAATGCCACTTCCCCACTTTTTTTAGATCGAATATACAATTTTTTTGATATTTCAAAAATGAGAAATCTCATTTTTAAAAATGGAGTCGGTAGAGAACCGGAATTGCAAATTTCCAATTTTGATTTTGATAAAGAAGAGACAAAAGAACATAAAAAAAAAGAGGAAAATGATCGACTAAAAATATCAGAAACTTGGGATAGCATTCTATTTGCGCAACCAATAAGAGGTTTGCTGTTAGTAACACAATCTTTTCTTAGAAAATATATTGTATTACCTTCATTAATAATAGCTAAAAATATTGGCCGTATATTATTATTCCAATTACCCGAATGGGACGAGGATTTTAGGGAATGGAATCAAGAAATGCACGTTAAATGCACCTATAATGGTGTTCAATTATCAGAAACAGAATTTCCAAAAGATTGGTTAACAGACGGAATTCAGATAAAAATTCTATTTCCTTTTTGTTTGAAACCTTGGCAAAAACAAAGATCTAAGGTACGATCTCATCATAATAATATAGATTTAATGAAAAAAAAAGTAAAAAAAAATAATTTTTGTTTTTTAACAGTATGGGGAATGGAAACAGAACGTCCCTTTGGTTCTCCCCGAAAACAACTTTCTTTTTTTGAACCAATTTTTAAAGAACTCAAAAAAAAAATTATAAAGGCAAAAAATAAATTTTTTCTCGTTCCAAGGGTCTTTAAAGAAAGAGGAAAACCCCTACAAATTTCAAAAGAAAAAAAAGGATGGGTCATCAAAACTGTTCTTATTATAAAACAAATAATGAAAGAACTTGAAAAAGTAAATCCTATTTTTTTATTTGAATTGAAGAAAGTTAAAGTATATGAACCAAAAAAAAATGGAAAAGATTCAAAAAAAAATAAGAAAATTAAACATAAATCGACCGTACCAATTCGATCTATGAATTGGACAAATTATTCACTCATAGAAAAAAAAATGAAAGATCTTTCTCATAGGATAATCACAACCAAGAATCAAATAGAACAAATCACAAAAGACAATAAAAAACCAGTTTTAATCTATGATGATAAAATAAAAAAATCGGAATCACAGAAATATAGTTGGCAGATATTAAAAAGAAACAATATCCGATTAATACGTAAATCACATTATTTTATTAAATCTTTCATTGAAAAAATATACATAAATATCTTGCATATCATAAATATTTTCATAATCAATACACAACTTTTTTTTGAATCAACAAAAAAAATTATCACTAAATATAAATACACTTGCAACGATGAAAAAAATAAAGAAGAAATTGTTGAAACAAATCAAAATACAATGAACTTTATTTCGACTATAAAAAAGTGGTTTTCAAATACTAATACTAATATTAGTATTAGCAATAAAAATATAAATAGTTATACTTCCTTGTCCCAAGCATATGTATTTTTCAAATTATCAAAAACCCAATTACTTAACAAGTTTGACTTGAGATCCATATTTCAAGATCATAAGACCCATCATTATCTTAGGAATAAAATAAAGGATTATTGTATAACACAAGGAATATTTGATTACAAATCAAGACATAATAAAATGAAAAAGTCTGGAATGAATGAATGGAAAAATTGGTTCAGGGGTTTTTATCAATACAATTTTTGCGATATCAAATGGTCTCGATTAGTCCCGAAAAAATGGCGAAATAGAATAAATCAACTTCGTTTGATTCAAAATAAAGACTCAATTAAATTTAATTTAAATCCATATAAAAATAAAAAAGACCTATTAAGTTATTACGTAAAAGAAGATTATTCTGCAACGGTTTCATTAACAAATAAAAAATTGGTTAAAAAACACTACAGATATGATCTTTTATCACATAAATATATGAATTATGAATATATTGGGAAAAAGAAAAACTCATATATTTATGAATCAACAGTACAAGTAAACGAGAATCAAAGGATTCCATATAATTTCCATACATGGAAACCTGACGCATTTTATGTATTGGTAAGTACAGCTATTAGTGATTATCTAGAGGAAAGATATCCTATTGATACGAATAAAAACAGGGATAGAAAATATTTTGATTGTAAAAATTTTTATCTTATAAAAAATATTGATATTGAGACTTGGACCAATGCACATTTTGGTATCAAGACTAATAAAAATACTAAAATTCAAATTAATAAGTATAAAAACAAAATAAAAAAAAAATACATTTCGCTTCATAAAGAAATCAACTCATCCAGCGAAAAAAAAAACCTTTTTGATTGGATGGGAATGAATCAAAAAATATTATATCATGATCGTATCATATCAAAAATAAAATCTTGGTTCTTACCAGAATTTGTGCTACTTTTTGATACATATAAAATTAAACCCTGGATTATACCAATCCAATTTATTCTTTTTGATTTTTATAAAAAAAAAAACCTTTCCATATTATCTAATCAAAAAGAATATCTTGATTTAGAAAATTTCAACCAAGAAAAAAAATATATTGAAGAGATTTACGCGGGATTAGACATTAAAAAAAGTATAAATAAACAAAAATCTAAGAGCAGCAAGGAAGCAGAACTCGATTTATTCCTGAGAAAATATTGCCTTTTTCAATTAAGATGGAATCATTCCTTAAGTCAAAACATGATCAATAATATTAAGGTATATTGTCTCTTGCTTAGATTGAAAAATCCAAAGTCAATTGCTATATCCTCGATTCAAAGAGGAGAGATGCGTCTGGATATAATGCTGAGTAAAAAGGATCTTGCTCTTACAGAATTGATAAAAAGAGGACTATTAATTATCGACCCAGTTCGTTTATCTCTAAAAAACGATGGGCAATTTATAATCTATCAAACCATAAGTATTTCATTAATTGATAAGGGTAAAGACAAAATGAAAACTACTAAAAAATTCATAAAAAAACGAAATGTTGATAAGAATAATTTATACAAAACCATTGCACAACATAGCGATATGCCTGTGAATGAAGAAAAAAAAAATCATTATAATTTCTTTGTTCCCGAACATATTCTATCTGATAGACGTCGTAGGGAGTTGAGAATTCTAATTTGTTTAAATTTATTGAATTGGAATAATACGGAGAAAAATCCACAATTTTGCACCGAAAAAAAGATAATAAACTATGGACAATTTTTGAATGAGGATTTTAATAACTTTATTAAATTAAAATTGTTTCTTTGGCCCAATTACCGATTAGAGGATTTAGCTTGTATGAATCGTTACTGGTTTGATACCCATAACAGTAGTCGTTTTAATATGTCAAGAATACATATGTATCCACAATCCAGAATCAGTTAATAAAAATATATTTTGTATATATCTATATCGCCTGACATATTTTATATATGGCGAAACATGTACATATGCATATGTTATGTTACATTTTTGTACATTATACTGATTAATGGCATATCAATTTTCAATTGGATCTAGGAATAATAAATTTGGTAGACTATTTTTAGGTACAAAAAATAGCTCTCTTTTATGCTTTTATGAATGTGTAAATGTATATATTTTATTCTATCTAAATCCAATTTTTATTTCAAACATAAAATTGGATTTAGATAGAATAAAAAAGTATGAAGAAAAATAAATCTAAACTTTTGTTTATAATCAGATTAAAATGACTGACATAATAATAACCAAATATAATAATAATTATTATTTTTCCTGATCGGTAAAATCTATAAAAAGAAAAAATATAGAAGAATTTTTTTATGGTCAAAAATTCATTTATTTCAGTTATTCCGCAAGACGAAAAAGAAGAAAATAAAGGGTCTGTTGAATTTCAAGTATTCAGTTTCACCAATAAAATACGGAGACTCACTTCACATTTGGAATTGCACAAAAAAGATTTTTTATCTCAAAGAGGTCTACGAAAAATTCTGGGAAAACGTCAACGACTATTGGCTTATTTGTCAAATAAAAATAGAGTACGTTATAAGAAATTAATTAGTCAATTAGATATTCGGGAACTAAAAAATCGCTAATTTGAGGATTAATTTTAATTTTTTTGTGATTAGTTATTAGATTTTTATTTTTATAAACCTTGTTTTGAGAAATTCATGGAATAATGAATTAGGGAAGAAAAGATATGACTGTACCGGTTACAAGAAAAGATCTCATGATAGTCAATATGGGTCCTCATCACCCATCAATGCATGGTGTTCTTAGACTTATTATTACTCTCGACGGTGAAGATGTTATTGACTGTGAACCCGTATTGGGCTATTTACACAGAGGAATGGAAAAAATAGCGGAAAACCGAACAATTATCCAATATCTTCCTTATGTAACACGTTGGGATTATTTAGCTACTATGTTCACCGAAGCAATAACAGTAAATGCACCAGAACAATTGGGAAATGTTCAAGTACCTCAAAGGGCCAGCTATATCAGAGTTATTATGCTAGAGCTGAGTCGTGTAGCTTCTCATTTATTATGGCTTGGGCCTTTTATGGCAGATATTGGTGCGCAGACTCCTTTTTTCTATATTTTCAGAGAGAGAGAATTGCTATATGATCTATTCGAAGCTGCCACAGGTATGCGAATGATGCATAATTATTTCCGCATCGGAGGAATAGCTGCTGATCTACCTCATGGTTGGATAGATAAATGTTTGGATTTTTGTGATTATTTTTTAACAAGTATTGTTGAATATGAAAAACTTATTACGCGGAATCCCATTTTTTTGGAACGAGTTGAAGGAATAGGCATTATTGGTGGAGAAGAGGCAATAAATTGGGGCTTATCAGGACCGATGTTACGAGCTTCTGGAATCCAATGGGATCTTCGTAAAGTTGATCTTTATGAATGCTACAATGAATTCGATTGGGAAGTCCAATGGCAAAAAGAAGGGGATTCATTAGCTCGTTATTTAGTACGAATTGGCGAAATGAGGGAATCTATAAAAATTATTCAACAGGCTTTAGAAGGAATTCCCGGAGGACCCTATGAAAATTTAGAAATTCGGCGCTTAGATAGAGCAAGGAATTCGGAATGGAATGATTTTGAATATAGATTTATTAGTAAAAAACCTTCGCCTAATTTTGAATTGTCCAAACAAGAACTTTATGTAAGAGTGGAAGCCCCAAAGGGAGAATTAGGAATTTATTTGATAGGAGATAATAGTGTTTTCCCCTGGAGATGGAAAATTCGTCCGCCTGGTTTTATCAATTTGCAAATTCTTCCTCAGCTTATTAAAAGAATGAAATTGGCTGATATCATGACAATACTCGGTAGTATAGATATCATTATGGGAGAAGTTGATCGTTGAAATGATAATTGGCACAACAGAAATACAAACTATCAATTCTTTTTTTAAATCAGAATCCTTAAAAGAAGTTTATGGACTCATATGGCTATTTGTCCCTGCTTTGACCCTTATATTAGGAATCATAATAGGAGTACTAGTAATTGTATGGTTAGAAAGAGAAATATCCGCAGCGATACAACAACGTATTGGACCTGAATATGCTGGCCCGTTGGGAATTCTTCAAGCTTTAGCGGACGGGACAAAATTACTTTTTAAAGAGGACCTCCTACCATCTAGAGGAGATATTCGTTTGTTTAGTATTGGGCCGTCTATAGCAGTCATATCAATTGTATTAAGTTATTTAATAATTCCTTTTGGGTATCGACTTGTTTTAGCTGATCTCAGTATAGGTGTTTTTTTATGGATCTCCATTTCAAGTATTGCTCCTATTGGGCTTCTTATATCAGGATATGTATCGAATAATAAATATTCTTTTTTAGGTGGCTTGCGAGCTGCGGCTCAATCTATTAGTTATGAAATACCATTAACTCTATGTGTGTTATCAATATCTCTACGTGTGATTCGTTAGAACATAAACTTTGATCTCTCCTCAAAATAAAAAAGGAAAGAGGAATATATTAGATAGATAGAGATATTTTTTTTATTTATCATTCATTCAAGTCGATGAGTTAAACCAAATAGTTATATGAGTGAAACAAAACAGCTTATCAATGTGTAGTAAAAAGATAAAATCTCATTTCCTATATACAAGAATAAAGCAGAAGTAAACATTAAAGAGTATAAACTCTTTATCCCAAGATTGAGTTCTTTTATTAGTCATCATATCTTGAAGCGGGTGCAAAAGATCAACTGTATGGGGTTTCTACTACTGTCTTGTATGTATTACCATACTGGGGATCAAAAAAATCAGTGAACGGTTAGGAACACTAAGGTACACAAAGGATTTGTAATAGAGATTATGTAAGGTATCAAAAAAGAGGTATTTTCACATAAAACGAATCATAAGATAATAGGGGCTTTAAGTTGGTAGAAATGATCAAGCAGTACTTCCCCACGATTCCGATCTAGAGTATGCTCCTAGTCACTGATTAAAGAAATAACTATAAAGAACGAATTAATCCTTTATTCTCAGGAGTCACTTCTTATGAAAAAGAAGAATAGGAACAAACGAAATAGAATGGAAAAAAGAAAAGATCCTTATTAATTTTTTCCTACATCTATACATATGTGTAAAAGAATATCGAATTCTGTTTTATCTTTTGATATTAAGGAGTGAGTATTTTATTTAAAAATGAAGTTATTACTGAAGATTTAAGTATAAGGGATAAGATCAATTCGGAAGCGCCATTCTAGCAGACAGAATTCCATTGGTCCAATTTTTGAGACTTTACACGGTATTTTTATTCCATATCTACCCTACGTTGAATCTGCAAAGATCTCTATAATAATAATACCGAACCAGTCCTTGCCATAGAGGAGCCGTATGAAGCTGAGGTCTCATGTACGGTTTTGGAATAGCGGCGAAAACAAGAACAGTTATGTTATTATCGACTATGATTATCGAACAGTTCAAGTACAGTTGATATAGTTGAGGTACAGTCAAAATATGGTTTTTGGGGATGGAATATGTGGCGTCAACCTATAGGGTTTATAGTTTTTCTAATTTCTTCTCTAGCAGAATGTGAAAGATTACCTTTTGATTTACCAGAAGCAGAAGAAGAATTAGTAGCAGGTTATCAAACTGAATATTCTGGTATCAAATATGGTTTATTTTACATTGCTTCTTACCTAAATCTCTTAGTTTCTTCTTTATTTGTAACAGTTCTTTATTTAGGTGGGTGGAATTTATCTATTCCATACATATCTGTTCCTGAACTTTTCGGAATAAATAAAATTGCTAGTGTCTTTGGAATTACACTTGGTATCTTTATTACATTAGCTAAAGCTTATTTGTTTCTCTTTATATCTATCACAACAAGATGGACTTTACCTAGGATGAGAATGGATCAGCTATTAAATCTTGGATGGAAATTTCTTTTACCTATTTCTCTAGGTAATTTATTATTGACAACCTCTTCCCAACTTGTTTCACTATAAATAACAGAATATGATAACAGTATTCTAGACTCATAACCTCTCTTAAACAAGAGAAAGAAACATCAACTTATTCGTGGATATCTACAATATGTTTCCTATGGTGACTGGGTTCATGAATTATGGTCAACAAACAATACGAGCCGCAAGGTATATTGGTCAAAGTTTCATAATTACCTTATCCCATGCAAATCGTTTACCTGCAACTATTCAGTATCCTTATGAAAAGTCGATCACCTCAGAACGTTTTCGTGGTCGAATCCACTTTGAATTTGATAAATGTATTGCTTGTGAAGTATGTGTTCGTGTGTGCCCCATAGATCTACCTGTTGTTGATTGGAGATTTGAAGGAGATATTAAAAAGAAAAAATTGCTTAACTATAGTATAGATTTTGGTGTCTGTATATTTTGTGGTAACTGTGTCGAATATTGTCCCACAAATTGTTTATCAATGACTGAAGAATATGAACTTTCTACTTATGATCGTCACGAATTGAATTATAATCAAATTGCTTTGGGTCGATTACCAATGTCAGTAATTGGAGATTACACAATTCAAACCGTTATGAATTCGACTCAAATCAAAATAGACAAGGGTAAATACCTTGATTCAAGAACAATTACCAATTACTAAGATTTTATTTTGATAGAAAAAAACTTCGTTTTTTTTTTGTCAATGTAACTAAAAGTAAAACAATCATTATTGGTTGAATTGGCCCAATAACTTTATCTATATCTACATTAATCTATACTACCTTACTACATTAAAATTTCATTTAGGAATGTATTATAGACTTATAGACAAGAAAAAAAATAGCCTACTTTTTACTTCCTGACTATTCAGTAAGGTCATGAAATTTATTTATCTCTTATTTCATACATAATGGATTTACCTGGATCAATACATAATATTGTTGTAGTCTTTCTGGGATCAGTTCTTATATTGGGGGGCCTGGGAGTAGTATTATTTACCAATCCAATTTATTCTGCCTTTTCATTGGGATTGGTTCTTATTTGTATATCCTTATTCTATATTTTATCAAATTCTTATTTTGTAGCTGCTGCACAACTTCTTATTTATGTGGGAGCCATAAATGTCTTAATCATATTTGCTGTAATGTTCATGAATGGCTCAGAATATTCCAACAATTCCCGCCTTTGGACCCTTGGAGATGGGGTTACTTCACTGGTTTGTACAAGTATTTTTATTTCACTAATTATTACTATCCCAGATACGTCATGGTACGGAATTCTTTGGACTACAAGATCAAACCAGATTCTAGAACAGGACCTTATAAGTAATGTTCAACAAATTGGGATTCATTTATCAACAGATTTTTATCTTCCATTTGAACTTATTTCTATAATTCTTTTAGTTTCTTTAATAGGTGCAATTACTATGGCTCGTCAATAATAAATACTTAAAATTTAAAATTTAAGAATTTAAAATATTTTGAGAATTTCAAATTTTTAATAAAAAAGGGTTTTTATTTTTAGTTAAACCTAAATTGCCAATACCTAACTTTTGGTCTAATCTATTTTAGTCAATCGAATCAGTTGAATTGTTATTCATATCGTATTTAAATAAATCCAAATTGATGGGGAGTTAGTTAATGATGTTCGAGTATGTACTTTTTTTGAGTGTCTATTTATTTTCTATCGGTATCTATGGATTAATCACAAGTCGAAACATGGTTAGAGCACTTATGTGTCTTGAACTTATACTAAATTCAGTTAATATAAATCTCGTAACATTTTCTGATTTATTTGATAGTCGCCAATTAAAAGGAGACATTTTCTCAATTTTTGTTATAGCTATTGCAGCTGCTGAAGCTGCAATTGGGCTAGCTATTGTTTCGTCGATCCATCATAACAAAAAATCAACTCGTATAAATCAATCAAATTTGTTGAATAATTAAATAAGTCGTAATCATTCATTATGTAATCATTGATTTTAATTATATAACTAATATAATTATAAAATAATAATTTCTATTAATTAGTTAGATTTATTCAAATTAAAATAGAATTTAAATTCCATTAATAATAAATATTTAGTGTATTGTTTGTTGACCAATTTGAATTAAGATGTGCGATTTCTATTGTATGACTGTGGTTGTTGAAACATAAATCAAAGTCTCTTGGCACTTTTTCATGAACAGATTTAGAAATATATTGATTCTAAAAAAATTGATAAATCATTGATTCGTCTGGTGTCCTGGTGTCTATAATATAAACATATAATTAATTTACTACTAATTTTACCATTTATTTTTACCATACCAAAACCGGATCGAAAATTTTTTATGTTAAAAACGGGAATTTATAGATTTAATGTCACATTCAGTAAAAATTTATGATACATGTATAGGATGTACTCAATGTGTACGCGCCTGCCCCACAGATGTATTGGAAATGATACCTTGGGACGGATGTAAAGCTAAACAAATTGCTTCCGCACCAAGAACTGAGGATTGTGTAGGTTGCAAGAGATGTGAATCCGCTTGCCCAACAGACTTTTTGAGTGTCCGTGTTTATTTATGGCATGAAACAACTCGTAGCATGGGTCTATCTTATTAATTATATGTTACGTTACAAAAACTCCATTTGAATCATTTGATTCCTCTTTACCGACAAAAGCCCGTGCTCGCAATAATATAATATATTTATTTTATCAAGTACGGGCTTTTCTGGTCAAAGCGTATCTTGTCTTTATCACGAGTTATTTTCCTTGGTTAACAATACTTGTTGTTTTGCCTCTATTTGCGGGTTCTTCCATTTTTTTTCTTCCCCATAAGGGGAATAAGGTGTTTAGATGGTATACTCTATGTATATGCTTATTAGAACTCCTTTTAACTACCTATGCATTCTGTTATCATTTCCAATTGGACGATCCATTAATACAATTGGAAGAAGATTTGAAATGGATAAATATTTTGGATTTTCACTGGAGACTAGGAATTGATGGGCTTTCTGTGGGACCCATTTTACTGACAGGATTTATCACTACTTTAGCGACTTTAGCGGCTTGGCCAGTTACTCGAAATTCACGATTATTCTATTTCTTTATGTTGGCAATGTATAGTGGTCAAATAGGATCATTTTCTTCTCGAGACCTTTTACTTTTTTTTATCATGTGGGAGTTAGAATTAATTCCTGTTTACTTACTTTTATCAATGTGGGGGGGAAAGAAGCGCCTATATTCGGCTACAAAGTTTATTTTGTACACTGCAGGGGGTTCTATTTTTCTATTAATAGGAGTTCTAGGTATGGGTTTATATGGCGCCACTGAACCGACATTAGATTTTGAAAGACTAGCTAATCAATCATATCCGATGGCATTGGAAATAATATTCTATTTTGGCTTCCTTATTGTTTATGCTGTCAAATCGCCGATCATACCCCTGCATACATGGTTACCAGATACCCATGGAGAAGCACATTACAGTACATGTATGCTTCTTGCCGGAATTTTATTAAAAATGGGAGCATATGGATTGATTCGGATCAATATGGAATTATTACCCCGTGCTCATTCTATATTTTCACCGTGGTTGGTGATAGTGGGAACAATACAAATAATCTATGCGGCTTCAACCTCTTTTGGTCAACGCAATTTAAAAAAGAGAATAGCCTATTCCTCTGTATCTCACATGGGTTTCACAATCATAGGAATTGGGTCTATAACCAATATGGGATTAAATGGAGCCATTCTACAAATACTTTCTCATGGATTTATTGGTGCTGCACTTTTTTTCTTGGCAGGAACCTGTTGTGACAGAATACGTCTTGTTTCTCTTGACGAAATGGGGGGGATAGCTGTTCCGATGCCAAAAATATTTACAATGTTCAGTAGCTTTTCGATGGCCTCTCTTGCATTGCCAGGGATGAGTGGTTTTGTTGCAGAATTAGTAGTCTTTTTTGGAATAATTACCAGCTCAAAATATCTTTTAATGCCAAAAGTACTAATTACTTTTGTAATGGCAATTGGAATGATATTAACTCCTATTTATTTATTATCTATGTTACGTCAAATGTTCTACGGATACAAATTATTCTATCTTCCAAACTCTAATTTTTTGGATTCGGGACCACGAGAACTGTTTATTTCGATCTGTCTCTTTTTACCCATAATAGGTATTGGGATTTATCCCGATTTCGTTCTTTTACTATCAGTTGACAAGGTACAAGCTATCTTATCTAATTATTTTTATAGATAGTGTTTATTAATGAGACGGAAAGTCTTATAATTCTGTAAAATAAAGTGAATTAGAGTTGTAATTATATGTATTTCGAGTTTTTGCGAACCATTTGATTCAAGGAATCGGAATCAAATGGTTCGCAAAAACTCGAAATACATATAATGGATGTTCTTATGTTATGTATTCTTCGGATAGTCTATTCAATTAGATATTAATGTGAATGAACCATAACTATGTAAACCTATTCCTAAAAGATTGATACCGAAATAACATATCCAAATTATAAGAAATCCTATAGAAGCTGCAAGTGCCGAATGTATATCTTGTAAATTTTGATTTGTTCTAATATGTGAATAAATCGCAAATATGATCCAAGTAATAAATGCCCAAGTTTCCTTAGGGTCCCAATTCCAATAAGATCCCCAAGCCTCATTAGCCCATACTGCTCCAGAAAGAATGCCTATGGTTAAAAAGGTAAATCCTAAACTAATGACACGATAACTCCAATAATCCAAACGCTGAGTCAATTGATATTTGTAATAATTTCGAAATGAAATAAAAGAAGTGTTTTTATTTTTAAAAACACTTCTTTTATCATTTAAATATTCAACTTCGCCAACGAAAAAGGATTTAATTAATAAATTCTTCCTTGTAAAAAAAAGATCGATGTTTTTTCTAAATGTAATGACTAAAAGAGCGATTGATAATAATGATCCACATAAAAGAGCTGCATAGCTTAATAACATCATACTTACATGCATCATTAACCACTGAGATTGTAGAGCAGGTACTAATATAGTGGATTGATGCATTTCGGTTGAAAGACCTGACGTGGCGAAACCTTGAGTAAAAATAGCACTTGGCGCGGTTATTACGCTTAAATCATTTTTATGATTTCGTATTTTAGGAATCATATGAATAAGGGAGAAACTCCATGAAAGGAAGATTAATGACTCATATAAATTACTTAATGGGAAATGACCCGAATAAATCCAACGAATAACTAATAATCCTGTTATAGATAAAAAGGTAGCTATCATACCTCTTTCCAATGAATTGTGTAATCCTACGATTTCGTGAAAAAATAAGGTTATAAAATGAATCGTAATCACAATTGAAATCATCGAAAAAGAGATATGAATTAATATATGTTCTATAGTCGCAAATATCATAAAAAGGGTGAGGGTTCTCCATTATAGAATTAAAATTGAGAATTATATATATTATAGGATCCGCTGTGTCCCTTTTAGGGGATGCCGCCACTCGGACTCGAACCGAGATGCTCTAGCACTGCTTCCTAAGAGCAGCGTGTCTACCAATTTCACCATGGCGGCTTATTCGAAATATTAATAAATAATAGTCAATTTGTGTTGAATGGTCAAGATTCAAGGATTTAATATAGTTAGTAAGCGTTAGAATTGATGAAAAAAGACTCATTTAAATTGATATTTCAATGTTTACTAAATAAAGTATAGCCATAGGGTTTAGAGAGTTAAGAATAAACTTTCATGTATCTAGAATGTCAAAATAGAGTTCTACCAAAAAAGTAAAAAAAAAGTAAAAACTAGAACTCGATAGTTTTGCTCCGGACCAAAGGTCGAGTTATAGAACTCAAAATTATCTTTTTATTTTTAGATGATTCATATATTGAAAAATAAAAACAAATTTAAGTTAAAAAAATGTTATATTTATTGCAATTTATACGAGGCATTTTTTTAATTATTTCGATATCTTAGTATCATTAATAATACTCTTCGCTATTTATAATAGATACTCTAATTAGTAAATCAAATTGAAACTTGCTTTTGAGTTAAGCATATAATAAAAAGAATTTTTCTCTATCAATTTCTTTTTCACATATTCTATTGTGAAAAAGAAATTGATAGAGAAAAATTAGAATACTTAGTAATATACTTAGAGACCAGTAAACATAAGAATTATTATTTTATATAACAATAACACGCCGTAGCAGTTAGTTCTAACTAATATTGATATTAAGTAGTTAAATATATTCAAAACATTAGTTAATGCAAATCATTCATCTTAAAATTTTTTAAGTTCTTAATGGTATGTCAATTTAGATTATTCCAAAATTCTATTACTTGTTTGTTGCACAAAAAAACTTTTTGAATGTCCAGTGGAAATCGATTTAGCTAAAGAAAGAGCTTTTATTGCCGTTAAATACCCCTTCTTCTTCCAAATATTTCTACGAATACGTTTTTTTGATCTAGAAGTACGTTTTTTTGGAACCGCCATTCAAAAACAAAATACTTATTTTTATCATTGTATGTGAAAGACATATATTTAGATCATTTTTTCGTCATTATCCATACTTATCTTATCCCGTAGATAATAAGTAATTTTTCAAAACATGTAAAACATATCATATAATATAAATATACAAATAAAAAATTCTATATAAAAAATTCTATATAATATTATATAGAATTATACTAAATATAGAATTAATAGAATTATTTTAAGATTAAAATCTATGTACTATGTAAAATAGATGTAAAAATATATGTATACATATATACAAAACCATTATAACGTATCCATGCCATGTAGGTATACATATCTATGCTATATCATATATATAGTATATCATATCCAGGGATAAATGAAAATAAAATAGATAATAAATTTTTTTAGTTCTGTCCGTATTCGAATTGAATAAAATTTTTGATATAATTGTGTGTTTTTTTTTTTTTTAATCATATATATGATGATAAATATAATCATCTTAATCTTAATCATCTTATCTTATAGTAGAATTATGAAAAATTTCATCTTCTGTATTTTTCTAATTTTCATTTTTTTATATTTATCTATATCTATTATTAATTTATATTAAATATCTTTTTTAGTTAATAAATTTTCATTTTTTTTTTTTTTTTTTTATTTATCTATTATTAATTTATATTAAATATCTTTTTTAGTTAATAAATAATACTTAGGTAATTAGTCATGTTATTTGATCAACCTAATTATAGTTATTTGAATATTTCAAATAAAAATATGAGAATAAATCTAAGAATTCAATAAAAAAAAATATATATATTTTTTTATGGAACAAACATATCAATACGCATGGATAATACCCTTTCTTCCACTTCCAGTTACTATGTCAATAGGATTTGGACTTCTCTTTATTCCTACAGCAACAAAAAATATTCGTCGTATATGGGGTTTTACTAGTGTTTTACTGCTAAGTATAATTATGGCCTTTTCGGCCAATCTGTCTATTCAGCAAATAAATGGCAGTTTTATCTATCAATATTTATGGTCTTGGACCATAAATATTGATTTTTCTTTAGAGTTTGGACACTTGATCGATCCACTTACTTCTATTATGTCAATACTAATTAGTACTGTTGGAATCATGGTTCTTATTTATAGTGATAATTATATGTCTCATGATCAGGGATATTTGAGATTTTTTGCTTATATGAGTTTTTCTAATACGTCTATGTTGGGGCTAGTTACTAGTTCCAATTTGATACAAATTTATATTTTTTGGGAACTAGTGGGAATGTGTTCATATTTATTAATAGGTTTTTGGTTTACACGACCTGTTGCAGCAAGTGCTTGCCAAAAAGCCTTTGTAACTAATCGTGTAGGAGATTTTGGTTTATTATTAGGAATCTTAGGCTTTTATTGGATAACTGGCAGTTTAGAATTTCGAGATTTGTTCGAAATAGTTAATAACTTGATCCGTAGTAATGGGGTCAATTCTGCATTTGTTACTCTTTGTGCCTTTTTATTATTCGTCGGCGCAATTGCTAAATCCGCACAATTCCCTCTTCATATATGGTTACCTGATGCTATGGAGGGTCCCACCCCCATTTCGGCTCTTATACATGCTGCTACCATGGTAGCAGCGGGAATTTTTCTTGTAGCTCGGCTTCTTCCTCTTTTCCGAGTCATACCTTACATAATGAATTTCGTTTCTTTAATAGGCGTAATAACAGTACTATTAGGAGCTACTTTGGCTCTCGCTCAAAAAGACATTAAAAGAAGTTTAGCCTATTCAACAATGTCTCAATTGGGTTATATTATGTTAGCTCTAGGTATAGGCTCTTATCGAGCTGCCTTATTCCATTTAATAACTCATGCCTATTCTAAAGCTTTATTGTTTTTGGGATCCGGATCTATTATTAATTCAATGGAACCGATTGTTGGATATTCACCGGATAAAAGTCAGAATATGATTCTTATGGGTGGTTTAACAAGATATGTTCCAATTACAAGAATCACTTTCTTATTAGGTACACTTTCTCTTTGTGGTATTCCGCCTCTTGCTTGCTTTTGGTCTAAGGATGAAATTCTTAACGATAGTTGGTTATATTCACCAATTTTTGCAATAATAGCTTGTTTTACAACAGGATTAACCGCATTTTATATGTTTCGAATGTATTTACTGACTTTTGATGGGCATTTACGTGTTCATTTTCAAAATTACAGTAGTACTAAAAATAGTTCATTCTATTGCATATCTCTATGGGGAAAAGCAGCACCAAAAGTAGTCAATAGAAATTTACTTTTATCAACAATAAATAATAAAGTCGCCTTTTTTTCAAAGGATAAATATCAAATTAATGATAATAATGTAATAAATAGAATGCGATACTTTCGTACTTATTTTAGAAATAAATACACTTCCATGTATCCTCATGAATCGGACAATACTATGCTATTTCCTCTTCTTATATTGGCACTATTTACTTTGATCATGGGATCAATAGGAATTCAGTTTGATCAAGGAGTAACAGATTTTGATATATTATCGAAATGGTTAACTCCATCCCCTTTTGATCAAAATTCAAACTATTCTGTGAATTGGTATGAATTTTTTACAAATGCAATTTTTTCAGTAAGTATAGCTCTTTTTGGACTATTTATAGCATCTATTTTATATGGGTCCGTTTATTCATCTTTCAAGAATTTGGGCTTAATCAATTCATTTGTAAAAATGGGTCCTAAAAGAATTATCTTCGATCAAATAAAAAATGTGGTATACAATTGGTCATATAATCGTGGTTACATAGACCTTTTTTATACTAGAGTCTTAATCATGAGTATAAGAGGATTAGCCGAATTAATTAAATTTTTTGATAGACATATAATTGATGGAATTATAAATGGAGTTGGTGTTGCAAGTTTCCTTATGGGCGAAGGGATCAAATATATGGGAGGTGGACGAATTTCGTCTTATCTATTTTTATATTTATCTTATGTATTAATATTTCTATTCTTTTTTGTTCTGCCAATAAAGATAAATTTTTAAAATTAAAACTAGGTTCAAAAGGAAGTAGACCATGAATCTTATTTATCCAAAATATTTCTATGGAATCTTTTCTAGAAGTCATTAAATCATTTATATTTACGCGTGAATCCAGCTTTTTTATTATTCCACGATATGGTCCATTCAAAAAAGGATCATACGTTTTAGACAGGCATTCTTTTTCATTCGCATTATTATATAGTCTGGCCCTTTTTTCGAGTATGTCTAGAAGAAGAGACCCTTTTTCTTCTATAACTTTTATTCGACTTATTAATTCATTTATCAAATTGTATTTTTTTTGTTCATTGATATAAACCCAATTATTATATAAGTCTTGATGGCATATTTTTTTAGTTGTATACAAAGAAATTTTGCGTTCTATCATTTCTGAAAATGTTGATAAACTAGGCGGATATGTAAAAGATATTTTTTCTTTTCCATCACTTGGACATGTATAAAAAAAATATTGTGACATTTCATTTCGTACAGCATTTTCAAATTGATCATTTTTTATATATCTAAATGGACGATTCCATCGTTTATAATCGAAAAAAAAAGTCATAAGAGGTTTTTCAAACCGGAAATGGGCATGGGACTTTTCTTTTTTTTCTTCTTTAAGTCTTCCCAATTCCCAATTATCTTGATGGGTATCAAGATAAGAATCTTCGTCAACGGGGCTATCCTTATAGGATGTCTCTTTAAAGTGGAATTCATCTTTTGTTTTTTCCTTTCCATTCACCCGGATCTCTTCCGTTTCATCTATTTTGTCCGGATCCTCTTTTTCTTCCTCACTTTCTCCCTTTTCTTCTGTTTCTGAGGTTTCTTTCAGTTTCTTTTTCTTAGTGACAATAGGCGACGGCATTCTGCCTAAATAGTAGACACAGGTGATAAATAAGAGAATACTAAAGATTCGAGCCATATAATTTCTCAATTCTGACACAAGGTACTTATTAGATCGAATAGAATGATTTTGCCGTATCCAGACTAAGACCAATCCAACCCATTTCATGAATAAAATGTGACCAATTAACCAACCAACAAAACTACTTGTTACAAATAACATCTTGTTGTTGCATCGAAACGTATAAATGTTGACTAATCTGGTTAACGTTGAGCTTGGTAAAATGAAATGGTTGAATAATTGAAAAATTAGATTATTCAGGAATACACATTGAATGCTGAGATTACGCATTGAATTTCTA